ATTTGTCTGATTTTGATTTGATTTGTTCGTTGCTTGATTTTTTGGGAGTTCGTGTTTTTGTTTTTGTTGGTGTTTTAATTGTTTTGAGGGGGGTTCCCTTAGTATATTTTGGTTTGTGTTGATGTGTATGTGTACGAAATGTGTGGGGTTTGTTTATTAATGCAACTTCAGTATTGATGATATGGAAAAAATGTGTGAATAAAATTCATGATGATAAACGTGGTTAAATTTGGTCGAAAACCTCTAGTGTTGTTAAGAAAGTTAGAGGAAGTGTAAAAGTAAGAATTTATGTCCAACGAGCATTCACTAAATAGCAGCATAAATAAGAGTCTGTGGACACACCATAACCAGATGGAAGGCAAAGTGCATCAGTGTCAAGATTGATTCCCCATATGCATGAAACCGTCTCATTAATCAACTCCTGAGGACGACGAACCGGACGAATACCATGTATGCCCACGTATATAAATTGTAAGCACCCGCTGCACCGGAGGGCAGGTTGAAGACCCCAGAAAAAAAAAAGGGAACCAAAAGTGCCAAAAAGGGAAAATGCCGCGATTAAGAGAGACAATGGTGAACTATAGCCAACCAGATGTATCGGTGAAGAGCAAGGTTAAGGGATTAACCAAGGTATGGCCCTGACATAGGAACCAGAGGCGCAAAAGTGCAAGTTGTGCTAGGGGTGTAGGGGGAAAGAATGGTCCTGAAGCTAGTAACGTAGGATCTTACTAACACCCGGTTGCTGATTTCACGTGAGAAGGACGATTAATAAATAACCTGGTCCGAGAGACCGGCACGTCGAGAGAGTGTTGCATTGTTATGACCTGAACCATTCATGACTTGTCTTGGAGCACTGTCGTATGCTTTGAGGAGGACATGTACAGTTTCCTGGTGTTTGATGGGTTTAGTCTGGGTGTTGGTGTTGGTCCTGGGTGCATTGAGTATCTTGTCTATTGGGTTGGACAGTGGTTGGGCAGGTTATGTCCGGGTATATAGTGATGAGTGTAGAGCATACATTGGTATGTGTTTCTTGCATTAGTGTGATGTGTCTTTTACATTGAATGTGATGTATTTCCTACATTAATGTGATGTATTATGTGGCATATAACTTAATGTAACCCCGTACATGGGGGGGTAGGGGGGGTAGGGGGGGTCATTTTTTGAGGGGTTTCTGTAGTTGAAATTACAACAGCGGCTTTTCGGGCCGCGAGTTTTGGAGAAAAGCCAAACAGAAATTTCTGATGACTTATTTTATGTTTTTTATGGGAATATGTTTTGTATTGGGAGGGTTGGCAGTTGCATCTAATCCTTCACCGTACTATGGGGTAGTTGGGTTGGTGTTGGCGTCTGTTGTAGGGTGTGGGTGATTGTTGAGTTTGGGGGTTTCTTTTGTATCTTTGGTATTGTTTATGGTGTACTTGGGGGGGATGCTGGTGGTTTTTGTGTATTCTGTGTCTCTGGCAGCGGATCCGTATCCTGAGGCTTGGGGGGATTGGCGTGTTGTAGGGTATATTGTGGGGCTTGTTTTGGTGCTTATTATGGGGGATGGTTGTTGGGGGGTTGTTGAAGGTTGAAATCTTGGAGTGGTTACTGTGGATAGTGGGGGGATTCTTTCGGTTCGGTTGGATTTTAGTGGTGTGGCTATGTTTTATTCGCGGGGGGCGGGGTTGTTTTTGGTGGCGGGGTGAGGTTTGTTATTGACTTTGTTTGTAGTATTGGAGCTTGTACGAGGGTTGTCCCGTGGGGCAATTCGGGCAGTTTAGGGTCGCCAGAGAATAGTTTAATGTAAAATACCAGCTTTGGGAGTTGGAGATAAAGGTTTAAGTCCTTTTTTTCTGATTGTTTGGATGGGGAGTAACTCTAAGAAGGGGTATAGTCTTCGTTCTTTGGTTTACAAGACCAATGTTTTCTGTAAACTATTAGAGTATTTTTAGTAGTTTAGTATTTTGTATTCTAGGGCTCCGATGATGGGGAAGAGGATTAGGAGGATAGTGAAGTAGGTGAGGGAAGCTAGTTGGCCGATGATCATCAATGGGTGTTCTACTGGCTGGCTGCCAACTCATGTTAGGATGAGGAGGTTGGCGGTTAGGGTTCAGAATAGGAGTTGGGAGAAGGGGCGGAAGGTTATTGTACGTTGTTTAGATTTATGGAGGAGCGGGGCTAGGAAGAGGATTAGTACGGAGGCGGCTAAGGCTAGTACACCTCCTAGTTTGTTTGGGATTGAACGCAGAATAGCGTATGCAAATAAGAAGTATCATTCCGGCTTAATATGGGGAGGTGTAACTAGGGGGTTTGCTGGGGTGAAGTTTTCTGGGTCTCCTAGTAAGTTTGGTGAGAATAGGGCTAGGGTTATGAGTGGAAGTAATATGAGTGTAAATCCTAAGATATCTTTTAAGGAAAAATAGGGGTGGAATGGGATTTTATCACAGTTTGATACGATGCCTAGGGGGTTGTTTGAGCCGGATTCGTGGAGGAAAGTGAGATGGATTAGGGTGAGGCCTATGATTATGAATGGGAGGAGGAAGTGTAAGGTAAAGAATCGAGTTAATGTGGGGTTGTCTACTGAGAAGCCCCCTCAAGCTCATTCTACGAGGGTTTGGCCGATGTATGGGACGGCTGAGAAGAGATTGGTGATAACTGTAGCCCCTCAAAAGGATATTTGTCCCCATGGTAGGACGTAGCCTACGAAGGCGGTAGCTATGAGGGTGAGTAGGAGGATAACTCCTGTGTTTCAGGTCTCTTTGTAGAGATATGAGCCGTAGTATAGGCCTCGTCCAATGTGGAGGTAGATGCAGATGAAAAAGAATGAGGCTCCGTTTGCATGTAGGTTGCGGATTAGTCAACCGTATTGTACGTTTCGGCATGTATGAGCGACGGATGAGAAGGCCAAGGCTGTGTCTGCAGTGTAGTGTGCAGCTAGTAGTAGGCCGGTTAGGATTTGTGTTGCTAGGCAAATGCCCAGGAGAGATCCAAAGTTTCATCAGACGGAGATGTTCGATGGGGTGGGTAGATCGATTAGGGAGTTGTTGATTATTTTTAGAAGGGGATGGGATTTTCGAAGGTTGGGGGCCATTAATTTGGTTTATGTTGATAGTATAATAATGAGGATAGAGAGGGCAAAGGTTCCTAGGTAGGTTTTGATTAGTCCGGTGTGGAGGGTGGTTGAGGTTTTGGCTGCTATGAGTTGTAAGTCGGCAAGCCCTTCTGGGCCTATTTTTTTGTACCAGGATAGGTCGATTAGGTGGGAAGCGATTTTTTGGCCATTGTTTAGTAGTTTTATGGAGGTGAGGCGGTGTGTCAAGTGGTTGAAGTATCCTAGTGTGGAGGAGAAGTTCAGGTAAGTGTTTTGTTTTGGTTGGATTAGGGTGTGTGTTGTGTTTGCAAGTTCTAGGGCTAGAATGATGCCTAGTGTTGTGATGATGATGGCTGCAGTTTTTGTGAGGGTGGGTATGGTTATTGGGGGGGTTTTTGTAGGGGTAATGTATGATGTGATGAGTAGTCCGGCTATGATGCTGCCTAGGGCAAGGCGGGTGATTGGGTTGGTGATTGTTGGGTTGTTTTCATTTATTGGGGGGATTGTGATTATGCGTGTGTATCCTGTTTGGACTAATAAGGTCATGCGTAAGCTGTAGGTTGCTGTGAATGTTGTGGCGAGTAATGTTAGGAATAGTGCTCAAGTGTTTAGATAGGAGGTGTTTAGGTTTTCGATGATGAGGTCTTTTGAGTAGAATCCAGCTAGGAATGGGGTTCCTATTAGGGCCAAGTTTCCGATGGTTAGGCAGGATGTGGTTGTGGGGAGTATTTTCTGTAGGCAGCCTATTTTTCGAATGTCCTGTTCCCCATTGAGGCTGTGGATGATTGAACCTGAACATAGGAATAGTATAGCTTTGAAGAAAGCGTGGGTTGAAATATGGAGGAAGGCTAGCTGGGGGAGGTTTAGGCCGATAGTGACCATTATTAGTCCTAGTTGGCTTGAGGTGGAGAAGGCGATGATTTTTTTAATGTCGTTTTGTGTGAGAGCACATGTGGCGGCAAATAGGGTGGATAGGGCCCCTAGGGAGAGGCATAGGGAAAGGGCAGTTTGATTGTTGGCGAGTAAGGGGTGTGTGCGGATTAGGAGGAAGATGCCAGCTACTACTATGGTGCTGGAGTGGAGTAGGGCGGAGACTGGGGTGGGGCCTTCTATGGCCGCTGGTAATCATGGGTGGAGCCCAAATTGGGCTGATTTTCCTGTGGCCGCTAGAATAAGACCGAGTAGGGGGAGTGTTGGGGTTTGGGTGGTGGAGAATGTTTGTTGGATTTCTCAGGTGTTTATGGAGGATGCAAGTCATGCTATGCTTAAGATGAGTCCGATGTCTCCGATTCGGTTATAGAGGACGGCTTGAAGTGCAGCTGTATTGGCTTCTGCTCGACCTTGTCATCAGCCGATTAGTAGGAAGGATATGATGCCAACTCCTTCTCAGCCGATAAATAGTAGAAATATGTTGTTGGCAATGGTTAAAGTTAGTATGGCAATTAGGAATATTAGGAGGTGGGAGAAGAATTTGGTGATGTATGGTTCTGAGGCTATGTACCATGTTGCGAACTGAAGGATAGATCATGTTACGAATAAGGCAATGGGGAGGAATATTGTGGAGTATTGGTCTATTTTTAGGCTTAGTGGAATTTTAAAGTTTATGATGAATTTTCATTCTCAATGTGAGATGATACTTTCTATGCCTGAGTGTATGAATAGTGTTGTTGGTACGAGGCTGGCTAGGAAGGCGGCTTTGACAGTGTGTGTGATGGTGGTTGGAGAGTTTTGGAGTTTTTTTGACAGCAGTGGAAGTAGTATTGGTGTAATGATAATTATTATTGTAATGAGTATGGAAACATTGAAGAGTAATGTTGGTTCCATTACTTTTACTTGGATTTGCACCAAGATGGGTGGTTCCTAAGACCAGTGGATTACTGTTATCCTTTAAAAGTAAGGGGACTGAGGTTTCAGACTCAGATGCGAGAGTTAGCAGCTCTTGTTGGTTTGAACCTCCCCTTGGCAGGTAAGAAGAGTTTAACTTCTATTTTTAGAATCACAGTCTAATGTTTGGATTGAAACTATACTTGCGTAGTGAGGAAATAGGATTCTGGAGATGAGTTCTGGTTTTAGGATAAGGAGTAGTATGGGGATAATGTGGAGAGTTATTAAGAGATGTTCTCGTGTGTTTGAATTTTGAATGGATGTAATGTGAGTTGGGAGTGTGCCTCGTTGGGTTATTAGTAATATAAATAGGGTGTATGAGGCGGTTAGTAGGGTTGCAATCCCGGTTAGGATGATTGTAAAAGAAGATCAGTTAAATAGGGCGATTATGATGGTTAACTCTGCTATTAGGTTAGTTGTTGGTGGGAGGGCTATGTTGGTTAGGTTTGCTAGTAATCATCAAGTGGCTATGAGGGGTAAGAGAGGTTGGAGGCCTCGTGTTAGGAGGAGGATTCGGCTGTGTGTACGTTCGTAGTTAGTGTTGGCTAGACAGAATAGTATTGAAGAAGTTAGGCCGTGGGAGATCATTAGGATTATTGCCCCTGAGAATGATCAATGGGTTTGGATTGTACTTGCAGCGATAACTAGACCTATATGGCTTACAGAGGAGTAGGCAATGAGTGCTTTTAGATCAGTTTGGCGTAAGCAAATGGAGCTGGTTATTAGTGCTCCTCATAGTGCTAGGGTGAGGAATGGGTAGTGTAGGTGTTCTGGGAGGGGGCCTGTTAGGAGGGTGATACGTATGATACCATATCCTCCTAGTTTTAGGAGGAGGGCAGCAAGTAGTATGGAACCTGCGATTGGAGCCTCTACGTGGGCTTTTGGGAGTCACAAGTGGAGGCCGTATAGGGGTGCTTTTACTATAAATGCGGTTAGTAGGGCTAGACCTGATAGGAGGTTTGATCATGAGTTGGTGAGTGTGGGGTGGGTTAGTTCTAGTATTGTTAGTTGTAGTGTGCCGATTTGTGTGTGTAGATGGAGGATTGTGATTAGTAGTGGTAAGAAGCTGATGAGGGTGTAGAATAGTAGGTAGATGCCAGCGCTTAGGCGTTCTGGTTGGTTTCCTCATCGTGTGATTAGGATCAGGGTTGGGATTAGGGTTGCTTCGAATGAGATATAGAATAATATTAGTTCTGTGGCTGAGAATGCGAGAATAATGAATGGTTGGATTGTGATTAGAGTTGCGATAAATATTCGTTTTCGTGTTGGTGGCTCGTGTTGGAGGTGGTTTTGGCTTGCTATGATTATAAGTGGTAGTAGTCAGCAGGATAGGACTAGTAGGGGAGATGAGATTTGGTCGATGCCAGTTCATTGGGTTAGGTTTTTGTGTGGGTGATAGGTTGGAGTAGTCCATTGTAGGCTAAGGGTGGCGATTAGGAGGCTGTGTATGGTGGTGTTTGTTCATAAGAATTTTTGGGGGGATAGGAGGGTTGTGGGTAAGAATATGATTGTGGGTAGGATGATTTTTAACATTGTAGTAGGTTTAAGTTGTGTAGGTGGTCTGAACCGTGGGTTCGTGTGGAGGCTACTAATATTGCTAGGCCTATGCCTGCTTCGCAGGCTGAGAATGCAAGTATGAATACTGGTATTAGTGTGGATGATGTTGCTTGATTTTCGATAGGTCAGATTGATAGAGCGACGTATATGGATAGTATTATACTTTCTAGACATAGTAGAGCAGAGATTAAGTGGGTTCGGTGGAATGCTAGTCCTAGGCTGCTTAAGGTGAAGGCTGAGTAAAAGCTTAGGTGTAGGGGTGACATAAGAAAGTCATAGGGTAGACTATGGTCTGTTGAGTCGAAATCAACTGTCTTGATTAGACTAACTTTCTGTCTATTCTGCTCATTCTAGGCCACCTTGTGTTCATTCATAGATTAGTCCTAGTGTGAGTAGTAGAAGGATGATGGAGGTTCAGGTTAGGGTAGTGGTAGGAGATTGAAGTTGGATAGCTCATGGGAGAGGGAGTAATAGTGCGATTTCTAGGTCGAATAGGAGAAACAGGATTGCTACTGAGGAAGAATCGGATTGAGAAGGGGAGGCGGGCTGATCCGAGTGGGTCGAAGCCACATTCGTATGGGGATAGTTTTTCTGAGTCTGGGTTAATTTGTGTAAGTCAGAAATTTAGTGTAGTTAGGATAATGCTTAGGGTGAGGGATAGGGTGATTATGAATGTGATTATGTTGATTGCTCTTCTCTGGGGTTGACCCAGATTTTAGAGATTGGAAGTCAATTGTAATTAGTATACTAGAAGAGCACGATCCTCATCAGTAGATGGTTATGTAGAGGAATAATCAGATGACGTCTACGAAGTGTCAATATCAGGCTGCTGCTTCAAATCCGAAGTGGTGGTTTGAGGTGAAATGGAATTTGATTAGTCGTAGGAGGCAGATTGATAGGAAGGAAGATCCAATGATTACGTGAAGTCCGTGGAATCCTGTGGCGACGAAAAAAGTTGAGCCGTATACGCCATCAGCGATTGAGAAGGGTGCTTCGTGATATTCTATGGCCTGAAGTGCTGTAAAGTAGAATCCTAGCAAGATTGTTAGTGCTAGTGCATGGATGGCTTGTTTTCGGTTTCCCTCTGTGATACTATGGTGGGCTCATGTTACGGTGACGCCTGAAGCCAGTAGGATAGCTGTATTTAGTAGAGGGACCTCTAGTGGGTTGAGGGGTTGGATTCCTGTTGGAGGTCAATGTCCTCCTAGCTCTGGGGTGGGGACTAGGCTGGAGTGGAAAAATGCTCAGAAGAAGCCTAGGAAGAAGAAGGCTTCGGATGTGATGAATAAGATCATTCCATATCGTAGGCCTTTTTGGACTGGAGGAGTGTGGTGACCTTGGAATGTGCTTTCTCGTACAATATCTCGCCATCATTGAATTATAATTAAGATTATGGAGAGTACGCCTAGGCTTAAAAGCTGTGAGGAGTTGTGGTGGAATCATATGATTAATCCTGAGGTGGTGAGTAGGGCAGCAGCTGCGCCGAAAATAGGTCAAGGGCTTGGGTCTACTATGTGGTAGGAGTGTGCTTGGTGGGCCATTAGATATTTTCTTGTAAGTATAGGCTTAGTAAGAGGACGAAGACGTAAGCTTGGATTATGGCTACTGCTACTTCTAGGAGAGTCAGTAGGAGAAGGATTGTTGTAGTTAGGATGGATACGGTTGGAATAGTTGGGAGTAGGGCAATTGAAGCTGTGGAGATGAGTTGGATGAGCAGGTGTCCTGCTGTGAGGTTTGCTGTTAGGCGAACTCCTAAGGCTAATGGGCGAATAAGTAGGCTAGTGGTTTCGATTAAAATTAATGCTGGGATTAATGGGGTTGGAGTTCCTTCGGGCAGTAGGTGGCCTAGGGAGATTGAGGGTTGGTTACGTATTCCTGTAAGAAGGGTGGCAAGTCAGAGTGGGAAAGCTAAAGCTATGTTCATTGATAGTTGGGTAGTGGGGGTGAATGTGTAGGGTAGTAGGCCTAGTAGGTTAATTATAAGTAGGAATGTCATTAGTGATGTGAGGATTAAGGCTCATTTATGGCCTTTTTTGTTTAGTGGTATTATTAGTTGTTTTGTGATTAGGTGAAGGAATCATGATTGGAGGGTGGAGAGGCGATTGGTAATTCATCGGTTGTCTGGTGATGGGAGTAGTAGAGCGGGGAATAGTAGTGAGATTAAAATTAGGGGGATTCCTAGGAGGCATGGGCTTGTGAATTGGTCAAAAAAGCTTAGGTTCATGGTCAGGTTCAGGGCGTAGTTTTCGTGGTTGTGGCGGGGGTGGGTAGGTTAGGCAGGGAATTGGTGGGGGTGAATGATAGAAGTTTTGGTTGAAGGATTAGTGAGAAAGTCAGTCATGATGTTAGTATAATAAAGAATCATGGGCTTGGGTTAAGTTGTGGCATATCATTAAGGAGGGGTATGGTCCTCTTTCTCTAGCTTAAAAGGCTAGCGCTGATTACATAGCTTCTTAATGATTAGGATGAAAGTAGTGAGGATCAGCTCTCGAAGTGGGTGAGGGGTGTGGATTCTACTACGATTGGTATGTAGCTGTGATTAGCCCCGCAGATTTCGGAACATTGGCCGTAGAAAATTCCTGGCCGGGTGGTAATAAATGATGTTTGGTTTAGTCGCCCTGGGATTGCGTCGGTTTTTACTCCTAGGGTAGGGACCGCTCAGGAGTGGAGGACATCGTCGGCAGTAATGATAATGCGAATGGGGGATTCCATTGGGATGACAACGCGATGGTCAACTTCTAATAGCCGGAAGTGGCCTGTGGGGAGTTCGGTTGTGGGGAGTATGTATGAGTCGAATGTTAGGTCTTTGAAGTCTGTATATTCGTAGGTTCAATATCATTGATGTCCGATAGCTTTTAGGGTTAGATCAGGTTCGTCGATTTCATCTATTATGTATAGGATCTGTAGGGATGGGAGGGCAAGTAGAATGAGGACGATAGCTGGTAGGATTGTTCAGATTAATTCTACTTCTTGAGCGTCGACGGTGTTTGAGGATAGTTTTTCTATTAGTATGAGTGCCAGGAGGTAGAGGACTAAACTGCAGATTGCTAGTGCAACTATTAGTGCGTGGTCGTGAAATTCAACGAGTTCTTCTATGATAGGGGATGAAGCATCTTGAAACCCGAATTGTGAGTGATTAGCCATGAGAGATGTACGGGGTTTTCACCTGTGATTTAGTCTTGACAAGGCTATGTAATTGGTTTACTAACATCTCATAAGAAAGAAGCATGAGTGGTTTAATGCGGTTGGCTTGAAACCAGCGTGTGAGGGTTCGATTCCTTCCTTTCTTGTACTTGGACAAAGGCTGGTTCTTCGAAGGTGTGATAGGGAGGCGGGCAGCCGTGGATTCATTCGATGTTGGTAGTGGTCAGTTCTGGTTGTAGGACTTTTCGTTTTGATGCGAAGGCTTCTCAGATGATAAACATTAGTATGATTACGGCTGTCATTGAGATTAAGGAGCCGATAGATGATATGGTGTTTCATAGGGTATAAGCGTCTGGGTAGTCTGAGTATCGTCGTGGCATGCCTGCTAGACCTAGGAAGTGCTGTGGGAAGAAGGTGAGGTTTACGCCTGTGAATATGACTCCGAAGTGGGCTTTGGTTCATGTGGGGTGCAGGGTGAATCCAGTAAATAGTGGGAATCAGTGAGTGAATCCTGCTAGAATGGCAAAGACAGCTCCTATTGAGAGTACATAGTGGAAATGGGCGACCACGTAGTATGTGTCATGTAAAGCGATGTCTAGTGAAGAGTTGGCTAGTACGATTCCTGTTAGGCCTCCAATGGTGAAGAGGAAGATGAAGCCTAAAGCTCATAGTATTGGGGGGTCTCATTTAATGGTCCCTCCGTGTAGTGTGGCCAGTCAGCTAAAGACTTTAATGCCAGTTGGGATGGCAATGATTATGGTAGCGGATGTGAAGTATGCTCGGGTGTCTACGTCTATTCCTACTGTGAACATATGGTGAGCTCATACGATGAAGCCTAGGAATCCAATAGATAGTATGGCTCATACTATTCCTATGTAGCCAAATGGTTCTTTTTTACCTGCATAGTAGGTCACTACGTGTGAGATGATTCCAAAACCTGGGAGAATTAGGATATAAACTTCTGGGTGGCCGAAGAATCAGAAGAGGTGTTGATATAGGACGGGGTCTCCTCCTCCGGCAGGGTCGAAGAATGTAGTGTTGAGGTTTCGGTCTGTTAGTAGTATGGTAATGCCAGCAGCAAGGACTGGGAGGGAGAGGAGTAATAGGACGGCGGTAATTAGGACGGATCATACGAACAGTGGTGTTTGGTATTGTGACAGGGCTGGTGGTTTTATGTTGATGGCTGTTGTGATGAAATTGATTGCCCCTAGAATGGAGGATACACCTGCTAGGTGAAGAGAGAAGATGGCTAGGTCTACTGAAGCTCCGGCGTGGGCTAGGTTGCCAGCTAGTGGTGGGTAGACTGTTCATCCTGTGCCTGCCCCTGCTTCTACTGTGGAGGAGGCAAGTAGTAGTAGGAAGGATGGAGGGAGTAGTCAGAAGCTTATATTGTTTATGCGTGGGAATGCTATGTCGGGGGCACCAATTATAAGTGGGACTAGTCAATTTCCGAACCCTCCAATCATGATGGGTATGACTATGAAGAAGATTATTACGAAGGCGTGGGCGGTGACGATTACATTATAGATTTGGTCATCTCCTAATAGGGTTCCTGGTTGGCCGAGCTCTGCACGGATTAATAGGCTAAGAGCAGTGCCAATTATGCCGGCTCATGCGCCGAAGATTAGGTAGAGGGTTCCGATATCTTTGTGGTTGGTTGAGAATAATCATCGATTAATGAAGGTCACAGGTAAGATGGCTGAGTGTTAAAGCGTTAGGCTGTAGTCCTTTTTACAGGGGTTCAATTCCTCTTCTTATCGACTCTGTAGTGAAGTTCATGTTGAGTTGCAAGCTCATCGATGTACGCTGAAAGTGTGCCGGAGTCTTTTAGACGGAAGCCTGTTGGTTTAGGCGTCTAGCTGTTAACTAGAGTTTTATGGGATCGAGGCCCATCTGTCTAGGTAAGGCCCTAGCTTAATTAAAGCGTCTGAGTTGCATTTAGGAGATGCAGGATAATGTCTTGCGGGTCTTAGCAGAAACTAAGAGAGTTTAACTCTTATTTAAGGCTTTGAAGGCCTTCGGTTTGGGTTGATCCTAAGTTTCTAGATGATGGTGAGGATTATAGGCGAGAGGGGCAGGAGTAGGACTGATAGAGAGGTGAAGATGGCAATTAGGGTATTTGTTGATTTGTCAGTATGCCACTGTTTTATATGGTTTGTAGAATTTGGTGGAAGTGTGATTGTTGAGTAGTATGCGAGGCGAAGGTAAAAAAATAACCCCAGCAGTGAGAGTATGGTGATGATTGTAGCTGCTGTGGTTATTTCTTGTTTAGTAAGTTCTTGGATGATGAGCCATTTGGGTAAGAAGCCCGTTAATGGGGGGAGGCCTGCTAGGGAGAGAAGTGTTAGTATTAGGGTTGCATTTAGTGTGGGGATTTTTGTTCATGTGATTATTATTGTTGATAGTTTTAAAGCTTTAATTGTGTTGAGGATGAGGAATACGGTAATGGTTATTAAGGAGTATAGGTAGAAGGTTAGTAGAGTAAGTTTAGGACTATATATGATGATGATAGTTATTCAGCCTAGGTGGGAGATTGATGAGAAGGCTAGGATTTTTCGAACCTGTGTTTGATTTAGTCCTATTCAGCCCCCTAGAGCTGCTGAGCCAATGGCTATTGAGGTTAGTAATATTGGATTTAGTGAGTGGGATGTTAGGAATAAAATTGTGATGGGGGGGAATTCCATTACTGTAGATAGTAAAAGGCCAGTGGTTAAGGGTGAGCCTTGAAGTACTTCCGGAAATCAAAAGTGGAATGGTACTAAACCTAGTTTTATTGCAATTGCTGTTGTTAATAAGAGGCAAGATACTGGTTGGTTTAATTGGGTAATATCTCATTGTCCTGTGGATCATGCGTTGATTATGCTTGAGAAGAGGACTAGTGCTGAGGCGGTTGCCTGTACTAGGAAATATTTGATTGCAGCTTCGATGGCCCGTGGGTGGTGGGATTTTGAAATGAGGGGGGTAATGGCGAGGGTATTGATTTCTAGGCCTGCTCAGGCTGATATTCAATGGTTACTTGAGATTGTAATGGTTGTTCCTAGGAGTAGGCTTGTGAGGAAGATTAGTTTTGCATGGGGGTTAATTAGTAGAGGAAGGGGTTAAACCATCATTTTCGGGGTATGGGCCCGATAGCTTTTTTAGCTGACCCTACTAGGAAATAATATAAAGGAAGTATGGGGAGTTTTGATCTCTCCTGTGTAGGTTCGATTCCTACTTTTCTAACTTTTACTAGGAAATGAGAGGGCTGGTGTACCTCTATGTTCACTTTATCATAGTGACCCTTTACGTTCAGGCACATTTCCTTAGGTAAGGAGGTAGGCCTGCGTAGGAGATTGGTATGCTTGTATGTCAGATACATAGTGCTAGGGTTAGTGGGAGGAAGTTTTTTCAAAGGAGGTGTATAAGTTGATCGTAGCGGAATCGTGGGTAAGAAGCTCGGATCCATAGGAAGCCTGAGGAGAGGATAAGAACTTTGGTGGCTAGGGTTAGTGGATATAGTTCTGTGGGTGGGTTGAGTGAGCTTGGGTTTAGGAATAGGATGGTTGTTAGTGTGTTTATTAGTATGATATTTGCGTATTCAGCTAAGAAAAATAAGGCGAATGGGCCTGCAGCATATTCTACGTTGAAGCCTGAAACTAGTTCAGATTCCCCCTCTGTAAGGTCGAATGGAGCGCGATTTGTTTCTGCGAGTGTGGAAATATATCATATTATTGCAAGGGGTCAGGAGGAAAAAATGAGGTATAATGGTTCTTGGGTGGTGGCTAGGGTACTTAAGGTGTAGTTTCCGCTTAGTATCATTATGGAGAGGAGGATGATAGCTAGTGTTACTTCATAGGAGATAGTTTGTGCTACTGCCCGTAGGCCGCCAATTAGTGCGTATTTTGAGTTTGAAGCCCACCCTGATCATAGAATTGAGTATACTGCTATGCTTGATATGGCTAGGAGGAAGAGGAGGCCCAGGTTTAGGTCGGTAAGGGGGAAGGGGAGGGGCAGAGGAATTCAGATTGTGATTGCTAGGAGAAGGGCCAGGATAGGTGTTATGATGAAGAGGAATGGAGAGGAGGTAGATGGACGGATAGGTTCTTTGATGAATAGTTTTACACCGTCTGCAATAGGTTGGAGCAAGCCGAAGGGACCTACAATGTTTGGGCCTTTTCGAGCTTGTATATAGCTTAGGACTTTCCGTTCAACTAATGTTAGGAAGGCTACGGCGATTAGGATCGGGATTGCATAGGATAAGGATATGATAAGGTGGGTTAGGATCATGAGAAGCTAGGGAGAGGATTTGAACCTCTGGGTAAAGGGCTTAAGCCTTTTGCATTTGCCCAAGCTCTGCCACGCTAGCGGTCCTTATCTAGGATTGGGGGGAGGTCCTCTTGGTAATTTAGTTGGGTTCATTACTTTGGAGGGAAGGCGTGCCTGTGGCATTGGCCTTACTTTCCCGGTCCTTTCGTACTGGGGAAAGTCCATCATAGATAGAAACCGACCTGGATTACTCCGGTCTGAACTCAGATCACGTAGGACTGTTAATCGTTGAACAAACGAACCCTTAATAGCGGCTGCACCATTAGGATGTCCTGATCCAACATCGAGGTCGTAAACCTCCCTGTCGATATGGGCTCTTGAAGGAGATTGCGCTGTTATCCCTGGGGTAGCTTGGTCCGTTGGTCAGTTATACTGGGTCTGGATTACTGTTAGTACGTTGAGAGGTTGCTCTTGGTTAAAGAGGCATGGTCTTGATTTTGGAGGGTTTGTTTTTCTCCAAGGTCGCCCCAACCGAAAAATGCGGACCAGTTCTTTTGGGGTGTGGGCCTAATAGGTTTATGGTGTGATATGTAGTGGTCGCTGATTTTTAAGTTCCACAGGGTCTTCTCGTCTTATGTGCTTATTCCTGCTTTTGCACAGGAAGATCAATTTCACTGATTACCTGTAAGAGACAGTTAAGACCTCGTTTAGCCATTCATACAAGTCTCGATTTATGAGACAATTGATTGCGCTACCTTCGCACGGTTAGGATACCGCGGCCGTTGAACGTAATGTCACTGGGCAGGCATCACCTTCAATACTTGTCGGGCTGAAGGCTATGTTTTTGGTAAACAGTCGGGCCTTGGGTTTGCCTAGTTCCTTTTACAGGTTTCAATCTTTCTAATAAAGCGCTCCTGAGTTGGGTTAACAGGGTGAGTTTAATGTCTGGTCTTGTTGGTTTGCAGCATTAGTCGCGGTCTGTTAATAATGTAATGATGTAAGCTTGCGCTTGAGAGGGGGGGTTCCCCCTAGTTACTTATTTTAGCATTAATTCTCCTATTGTTATAGGTTGGCCTGTTAAGGGTAAGGGAGTCAGATTGATTCTTGGATTTTTTAAGGTGAGCTTTGACGCACTCTTTATTGGTGGCTGCTTAAAGGCCTACAGTTTTGGGGTGAGGGGGCGTATCCGCTAGGAGAGGCTGTATTCTTTTTAAAGGAGCTGTACCTCCTTAAATTACTCTTGATTACTTCGGTGTAGTTTGGGTTTAGTGTCTGTAGAGAAAAATCAAGGAAGAACTTAAATTCGTTTCACAGGCAACCAGCTATCACCCAGCTCGGTTGGCTTTTCACCACTACTAACAAGTCGTCCCACTCTTTTGCAACAGAGACGGGTTCGCTCAAAGGTAGCTGCTTGTAAGTAGCTCGCTTGGGTTTCGGGATGACAAGCTTTAGTTCGTTTTGCTTGATTGTTCTTGCTAAATCATGATGCAAAAGGTACAAGGGTTTATCTTTGCTGTTTATTGCTTTGGTTTTCATTGTTATTTCATCTTTCCCTTGCGGTACAGAGGCTTCTATTGCGCCAAGAGGAGTCTTTTCTATCGCCTATACTAAGTTAAAAGAATGCTTTGGTTTTGGAGATGGAGAGAGAGTTTTGGCTAGTTTTATTGGAACTATGGTTTGGGCTAGAGTTGGGCTTCAAGACGATCTGGTAGGTGGCAGATATCTTTCAGGTGTAAGCTGAATGCTTTTGTGTTATAGCTACGTCTTGGTGCTAAGTGCACCTTCCGGACACTTACCTTGTTACGACTTACCTCGTCTTTGGCTAATTAGTGTAATTATTTATGAGAAGTCTGTAGCTTGTAGGAAGGGTGACGGGCGGTATGTACGTGCCCCAGGGCCAGTTTAAAGAGGGCATTATTGTCCCACTTTACTGCTAAATCCGCCTTCTGGGGGAGATTTCACACCCCCTTCCGTAGTTTATCTATTTTAGAAAATGTAGCCCATTTCTTCCACTCCGTGGGCTATACCTTGACCTGTCTTGTTAGCGGGTGGAGGCTGTTGTGTTCACTGTTGGGCTCTCAGGGGAGGTGAGCTGGCGACGGCGGTATGTAGGCTGCGCTGGCAAGGAGTGGTTGGGTGTATCGTGGGTTATCGATTATAGAACAGGCTCCTCTAGGTGGGTTTGGGGTACCGCCAAGTCCTTAGAGTTTTAAGCGTTTGTGCTAGTAGTTCTCAGGCGGATACTTCAGTGGGGTAAGTATCGAGATTTAGGGCTAGGCGTAGTGGGGTATCTAATCCCATTTGTGCCCTAGCTTTCGTGGAGTTTAATTTGTCGTTATTGCTAAGATCGTCTTGATGGTGGCTTTAGATACATCTTGGGCTTATGACAGCTCAGTTGTGCTTTGATCTTAGTTGTTGCGATAGCATAGTGCCACTCTTTACGCCGTATTACAGTTAATTTGGGTCTCTTGTGTGACCGCGGTGGCTGGCACAAGATTTACCAACCCTGAGTGTTGCCATAACTAAGTCAAGCTTACGCTTATTGCTTAATGTTAATTACTGCTGAATACCCGTGGGGGCGTGGCTAAGCAAGGTGTCTTGGGCTACAGCTGTGGGTGTGCCTGATACCTGCTCCTCTTGCCTATGGGAGATAGGGTCCGAGGGCATTTACACTGGGGTGCGGATACTTGCATGTATATATTTGGCAAGAATTAACGGTAAGGTTAGGACTAAGTCTTTTGTCCTTGGGTGTTTATGGGACAACCATCTTGGCATCTTCAGTGCCATGCTTTGTTTGATAAGCTACAGGGAC